TTCAAATAGGAGTTTGAAGGTTCGTTATTTTAGTTTAGATTCTTAGTGACTTTCATAGATTTTATGCTCTTCTAGAATTGAACTCTTGTACCTAGAATTGAACTCTTGTAACTATAAAGTTCTACCTTCAATCAAGAGTCAATTAAGAGATAGAACTCAAAAAATACATTTTATCAATGAACATAAAATAGAAAGAGGTCCTTTTGAATCACTCAAAATTGACACATTTTCATAGGGAATATTCTCACCAAGGGTTTGATTTGATTGGGTTAACAAGAGGAGATATATAGGGAATCCTTAAAGTAATTCATAGAAAATAAAAAGTACAAAAGTTACCCCAAACAAAGGATTTATAAAATCAAATTGATTAGTTTTTCATTCAACCCTTTAATTTAATTAAATTAACTTTAACTAAAAATTAAATTAACTTTTTTTATAGATAGAAAAAGTTAGAATAATTTTTTTTATTGTAACTGTGACAAATAGGTCGATGGGGAAATAAGTCTCCCCATCTTGAAAATGAGAAAAAGAAGGGTAAATCTTTTTATCTTGTGTTTATTCGTTTGTCAACAAAATTTTTATTTTTTGTCAATAAAACAAGTATTAGTATTTTTATAATTTAGTAACCAAAACCAAAAAAATTCGTATTTTATTTTTTAAAATAAAAGAATGAACTGAGTTCCATTTCATATTGATTAACTCAACTCAATAGATAATGGAATTTTTGAATTTTCTATTTTTTATAGAAAATGTGTCGATTTTTTGATTTTGAGTAGATTCAGATCTTTTATTACTTATTTGTTTGCTGTACAAAAAAACTTTTTGAATTCCCGGTAGAAAGAGATTTCCCTAACGAAAAAGCTTTTAACGCTGTCCAATATCCCTTCCTTTTCCAAATATTTTTACGAATACGCTTTTTTGATGTAGAAGTGCGCTTTTTTGGAACTGCCATTTCATTTAAAGGGGATTACTTATTGTTGTTCTAGTTGGATGTGAAAGACATCTATTCTTCAAAACAAATCATTTAATTTAGTCTATATTATTATCGAACTAATATTCTCTTCAGAAAAAAGAAATCTCGATGGGAGAAAGAAAGATATGTGAAAATTAAATCAATAAAAAAGTAAATAAAATCTTACTAGCACTAATATACTAAAATAAAAATAGAAAAAGAATAAAATATTTTATTCTTTTTTTCTATTCCATAAAATATTCGTAAAATAAAAATAGTTTGTCTTGATTGGTATCTTTATTTTGAATTCTTTCTCATTCAAGTCTATATCCATAGAACCTACTGTGCCATAAAAATGGAATTAGTTAAGCTTAAACTTACTAAAAAATACAAAAGCCTTCCTTGTCTATTTTCGTCATTCGACATTTAGTAATAAGATACCCCACCAAAAGATTTAAAATAAGAACCAAAATTTTTCTTAATGAAATTCAAAATTTCATCCTTTTTCTATTTTCTATTAACTATTTACCGACCAAACTCGGGGAAAGAGTACGTTGAATTTTCAAGATTAGGAATTACTCCCTTTCATATCACATATCATTTGACCAATTGTAACTTCTTGATTTGAATATTTGAAGGATTTAGCAAAAACTCAGAAAAATAAGTGAAGTAAAAAAAACAAAAGATTCTAAAATTATATTTAAGTTAGTTTAATTTAGTCCATATCTTGACTTTTATTGACCCTTTTCAAAGAGGTAAGATCCGTTGAATTGGAAAAATTAATTAATAAATTAAGAATTAAAAAACCTTTTTATGCAACAGACATATCAATACGGGTGGATCATACCCTTCATTCCGCTTTCAATTCCTATATTAATAGGGATGGGACTTCTTCTTTTTCCAACGGCAACAAAAAATCTTCGTCGTATGTGGTCCTTTCAGAGTGTTTTATTGTTAAGTATAGTCATGATTTTTTCAATCAATCTGTCTATTCAACAAATAAATAGCAATTCTATCTATCAATATGTATGGTCTTGGATCATTAATAATGATTTTTCTTTAGAATTCGGTTATTTGATTGATCCACTTACTTCTATTATGTCAATATTAATCACTACCGTTGGAATTATGGTTCTTATTTATAGTGATAATTATATGGCTCATGATCAAGCATATTTGATATTTTTTTCTTATATGAGTTTTTTCAGTACTTCCATGTTAGGATTAGTTACTAGTTCGAATTTGATACAAATTTATATTTTTTGGGAATTGGTGGGGGTGTGTTCCTATCTATTAATAGGGTTTTGGTTTACACGACCTCTTGCAGCAAATGCTTGCCAAAAAGCTTTTGTAACTAATCGTATGGGGGATTTTTGTTTATTATTAGGAATTTTAGGTTTTTATTGGATAACAGGAAGTTTCGAATTTCGAGATTTATTCGAAATATTCAATAACTTGATTTATAATAATGAAGTTAATTTTTTATTTGTTACTTTGTGTGCTGTTCTATTATTTGCTGGTGCCGTTGCTAAATCTGCACAATTTCCC